AACTCGGCCCAATCTTTTACTAAAAGGATTGAGCCGAATACAATACAAAGATACTATTGTATATCTTTTTGCTAGATATACAAAATTTCAAAATTTAAATAAAAATCTAAGACGAAACAACTTAAACATTTTTATTGTTGTGCTGGATCCGCAATTAAGCCTATGGATCCTTAGGATTGGTGTAGTCGTTTAATATATTATATCCCGTAGCGTCGTTTCAGATCATGGATCGAGCCAAGTATCACAACTTCTTCTACCCATCCTGTATATTGTCCTTTTTGTTCTGTCTTGGAATACAAATTTTTTAGTAGACGAGATTTTACGAAAAAAGTTCTTCATATTCATAGGGAGAACAACTATTTTTTTTTTATGTGAATTTGACATAACAGGTGAGAAACCACTATTTAGAAATTAATAATTTAATTGATTTAATTGAAAAAAAAAATTCTCTTTTGCGAGAACCCTAAGTATCACTTCACTATATATAACGGAACCTTTTTTTTTAAGACCCACTCGTTATTACTTAATAATCCGAGTGATTGGATTTAGATCCAATTCTGATAGGAAATGAGATATTCAAATGATTGATTTTTTATCGAATGACTATTCATCTATTGTATTTTCATGTAAATAGGGGCAAGAAAGCTCTATGGAAAAAAGATGGTTAAATTCGATGTTGTCTAACGGGGAGTTAGAATACAGGTGTAGGCTAAGTAAATCAATCAATAGTCTTGGTCCTATTGAAAGTGAAGGATCAATTATAAATAATATGAATAACAACATTCCTAGTCATAGTGATAGTGACAATTCTAGTTACAGTACTGTTGATGATTTAGTCGGCATTCGGAATTTCGTATCTGATGACACTTTTTTAGTTAGGGATAGTAATAGCAGCAGTTATTCCATATATTTGGATATTGAAAATCAAATTTTTGAGATTGACAATGATCCTTCTTTTGTAAGTGAACTAGAAAATTCTTTTTATAGTTTTCGGAACTATACTTATCAAAATCATGTATCTAAGAGTGATGATTCCCACTATGATTGTTACATGTATGATACTAAATATAGTTGGAATAATCACATTAATAGTTGCATTGACAGTTATCTTCGGGCTCAAATCTGTATTGATAGTTACATTTTAAGTGGTAGTCACAATTACAGTGACAGTTACATTTATAGTTACATTTGTGGTGAAGGTGGAAATAGTAGTGAAAGTGAGAGTTCCAGTATAAGAACTAGCACGGATGGAAGTGATTTAACTAGAACAGAAAGTTCTAATGATCTAGATGTAACTCAAAAATACAGGCATTTGTGGGTTCAATGCGAAAATTGTTATGGATTAAATTATAAGAAATTTTTGAAATCAAAAATGAATATTTGTGAACAATGTGGATACCATTTGAAAATGAGTAGTTCAGATAGAATCGAACTTTCGATTGATCCAGGTACTTGGGACCCTATGGATGAAGACATGGTCTCTTTGGATCCCATTGAATTTCATTCGGAGGAGGAACCTTATAAAGATCGTATTGATTCTTATCAAAGAAAGACAGGATTAACTGAAGCTATTCAAACAGGCACAGGTAAATTAAACGGTATTCCCGTAGCAATTGGGGTTATGGATTTTCAGTTTATGGGGGGTAGTATGGGATCCGTAGTAGGCGAGAAAATCACCCGTTTGATCGAGTATGCTACCAATCAATTTTTACCTCTTATTTTAGTGTGTGCTTCTGGAGGAGCACGCATGCAAGAAGGAAGTTTGAGCTTGATGCAAATGGCCAAAATATCTTCCGCTTTATATGATTATCAATCAAATAAAAAATTATTCTATGTAGCAATCCTTACATCTCCTACTACTGGTGGGGTGACAGCTAGTTTTGGTATGTTGGGGGATATCATTATTGCCGAACCCAATGCCTACATCGCATTTGCGGGTAAAAGAGTAATTGAACAAACATTGAATAAGACAGTCCCTGAGGGTTCACAGGCGGCTGAATATTTATTCCATAAGGGCTTATTCGATCTAATCGTACCACGTAATCCTTTAAAAGGTGTTTTGAGTGAATTATTTCAGCTCCACGCTTTCGTTCCCTCGAATCAAAATTCAATCAAGTAAAGCCTTACTTAAAACTTCCAAAATTCATTATTTTTTTTGTGACGAACAAGTAGTTATTTAGTTTATAGGAATCAAAGTAAAAATTCGAAGAATGGATTTTTCTTTGGTAACATAAGATAAAATTGTAGAAAGAATCATGCGGAGAAATTTTTTTTACCGATATTCCTGATTAGTAATTAGGAAACCCCTATCAAACAAAATAAAAGAGCGAATTATTTCTTCCGCAAACTTTGGCAAGGGGAATAAAATGAATTTCATGCTCCCCTTCTTACATTACATGTGTATATATAATTCAACTATAGCAAATAGCGGCATAGAGTCTTGCATCTTTCTACATCTCTAGAGGATCTCTAGTTTTACTAAGAATCCCTGTTGTTGGATCGGATTATAACGAACTTTTTTGGAATTTGTAAGAAAATCTTTATTCAATTTTAATAAAAAAAAATTATAAGACAAGATAATAAATAAAATAATACAAAAGTCTATTATGATACATATATTTCATGTCGAAAGATGAGTAAATTTAATTCGACATTCCTCATTCCTTTTCTATATATACTCACGTAGATATTACTTAGTATAATTATATATGAATTAGTATAATTATAAGATACCTTTTATAACAATCAATAAATAACAGGTAAAAATATTAATATAACAATTAATATAACAATAAATAACAGGTACAAATATTAAGTCGAGGTATCCATTCTATGACAACTCTCACCACCTTACCCTCTATTTTTGTGCCTTTAGTGGGCCTAGTATTTCCGGCAATTGCAATGGCTTCTTTATCTCTTCATGTTCAAAAAAACAAGATTTTTTAAATATGCTAGTGCCGTCTATTTTTTTTTTCAAAACTTAGACTTTGACGATAACACAGCTATCTATTTAGTAGACTAGAGTCTAACATGTGACTTACTCCAAACATAAGCGATTATACATGCGTAAACATGATATCTGAGGAAATGAATTATAAGTATTTGAAAATATAAAATATATATCAGGCGACAAATGTTTGAGATGTAAAGTCAATATATCTATATGGATGTAGGTATCTATAGGGAATCATATAAAGGTGATGTTATTATTTTAGATCTAAGTAATTCGATGAATTACTCCTAAAGTAAGGGTTCACATCAAAATAGTGCTAGTTGATTAGAGTTACTTCGGAAACAAAAAAAGTAAAATAGATTTTTGTTATTCTATCAATTCCAATAAAATGCAACGAGATCTAGTATGAGTTGGCGATCAGAACGTATATGGATAGAATTTATAAGAGGATCTCGAAAAATCAGCAATTTCTGCTGGGCCTTTATCCTTTTTTTAGGTTCATTAGGGTTTTTATTGGTTGGAACTTCCAGTTATCTTGGTAGGGATTTGATATCTTTATTTCCGTCTCAGCAAATCATTTTTTTTCCACAGGGGATCGTGATGTCTTTCTATGGGATCGCAGGTCTCTTTATTAGCTCCTATTTGTGGTGCACAATTTTGTGGAATGTAGGTAGCGGTTATGATCGATTCGATAGAAAAGAAGGAATAGTGTGTATTTTTCGTTGGGGGTTTCCTGGAAAAAATCGTCGAATCTTCCTCCGATTCCTTATGAAAGACATTCAGTCCATCAGAATAGAAGTTAAAGAGGGTATTTATGCACGTCGTGTCCTTTATATGGAAATCAGAGGCCAAGGGGCCATTCCCTTGACTCGTACCGATCAGAATCTGACCCCACGAGAAATTGAGCAAAAGGCTGCCGAATTGGCCTATTTCTTGCGTGTACCAATTGAAGTTTTTTGAAAAATAAAGTTCAGAATGAATGCTTTCTTAGTTCGTAGCAAGAGGGATAAAACTCAAATTAAAGAATAGTCTTTTTTATAGACCATAGTAATAGTATAACTTAACTGGAATTTCTTCAGAATGCTCATTTGAGCCAAAGCAGACGTATACGGAACAGCCAGAAAACTGTCTTTGTACGAAATTTGTATGCGTATGTAAATCAACTCCACAGTAACAAAAGTGGATTCTTTTTATTTTCTTTCTGTATTATTTCGAAATTCAAGGATTAACTAATGAATCACAAATCAAAAACTAAAAAACAGGGAATGGATTCATAATAGTATCCATATTACTTGTAATAGAACTTATGTTTGATATAAATATTAGTAGTGTATAGAGTTAACGAATGAAGTGAGTTCATTAAAAAATCAAAGACGAAAAAATGGCAAAAAAGAAAGCATTCATTCCCCTTCTATATCTTGCATCTATAGTATTTTTGCCCTGGTGGATCTCTCTTTCATTTAAAAAAAGCCTAGAATCTTGGGTTACTAATTGGTGGAATACTGGTCAATCCGAAATTTTTTTGAATGATATTCAAGAAAAGAGTATTATAAAAAAAGTTATAGAATTAGAGGAACTCTTTCTCTTGGACGAAATGCTAAAGGAATACCCAGAAACACATCTACAAAAGCTTCGTATCGTAATCTACAAAGAAACGATCCAATTGATCAAGATGCACAACGAGGATCGTATCCATACGATTTTGCACTTCTCGACAAATATAATCTGTTTCGTTATTCTAAGTGGTTATTCTATTCTTGGTAATGAAGAACTTGTTATTCTTAACTCTTGGGTTCAAGAGTTCCTATATAACTTAAGCGACACAATAAAAGCTTTTTCTATTCTTTTATTAACTGATTTATGTATAGGATTCCATTCGCCCCATGGTTGGGAACTAATGATTGGTTCTGTCTACAAAGATTTTGGATTTTCTCATAACGATCAAATTATATCCGGTCTTGTTTCCACTTTTCCAGTCATTCTTGACACAATTTTAAAATATTGGATCTTCCGTTATTTAAATCGTGTATCTCCGTCACTTGTAGTG